GTTTATGTAGCTTAACCACCCAAAGCAAAACACTGAAAATGTCGAGACGGGCCTACCCGCCCCATAAACAAATAGGTTTGGTCCTAGCCTTTCTATTAGCCCTCGGTAAGATTACACATGCAAGCATCCCCGCCCCAGTGAGATCGCCCTCCAAATCACCCATGATCAAAAGGAGCAGGTATCAAGCACGCAACAATGCAGCTCAAAACACCTTGCCTAGCCACACCCCCACGGGAGACAGCAGTGATAAACCTTTAGCAATAAACGAAAGTTCAACTAAGCTATACCGACCACGGGTTGGTCAACTTCGTGCCAGCCACCGCGGTCATACGATTAACCCTAGTTAATAGAACCCGGCGTAAAGAGTGTTTTAGATTTCCCCCCCCATAAAGCTAAACTCCATCCAAGTCGTAAAAAACTCTGGCTGATGTAAAATAAACTACGAAAGTGGCTTTAATACCTCTGAACACACAATAGCTAAGGCCCAAACTGGGATTAGATACCCCACTATGCTTAGCCCTAAACCTCAACAGTCAAGTCAACAAGACTGCTCGCCAGAACACTACGAGCAACAGCTTAAAACTCAAAGGACCTGGCGGTGCTTCATACCCTCCTAGAGGAGCCTGTCCTATAATCGATAAACCCCGTTCAACCTCACCATCTCTTGCTCAGCCTATATACCGCCATCTTCAGCAAACCCTGACAAAGGCTATAAAGTAAGCGCAAACACCCACGTAAAGACGTTAGGTCAAGGTGTAGCCCATGAGATGGGAAGAGATGGGCTACATTTTCTACCTTAGAAAACCACGATAACCCCCATGAAACTTGAGTGGTCGAAGGAGGATTTAGCAGTAAATTAAGAATAGAGTGCTTAATTGAACAAGGCCCTGAAGCGCGTACACACCGCCCGTCACCCTCCTCAAGTATATTTCAAGGAATCTCTAACTAAACACTCCACGCATCTATATAGAGGAGATAAGTCGTAACATGGTAAGTGTACTGGAAGGTGCACTTGGACAAATCAAGGTGTAGCTTAACATAAAGCACCCGGCTTACACCTGGGAGATTTCAATTAAACTTGACCACCCTGAGCTAACCCTAGCCCCAAATTCCTCTAATACTACTACCAAACAACACCAACCAAACCATTTACCCGCATAGAGTATAGGCGATAGAAATTAACAATCTGGCGCAATAGACATAGTACCGCAAGGGAAAGATGAAAAACGCAACCAAGCACAAAACAGCAAAGATAAACCCCTGTACCTTCTGCATAATGAATTAACTAGACATAGCTTAGCAAGGAGACCCAAAGCTAAGACCCCCCGAAACCAGACGAGCTACCTAAGAACCGCTGAAAGAGCACACCCGTCTATGTAGCAAAATAGTGGGAAGATTCATAGGTAGAGGTGACAAGCCTACCGAGCCTGGCGATAGCTGGTTGTCCAAGATAGAATCTTAGTTCAACTTTAAATTTACCAATAGAACCCCCAAATCTCCCTGTAAATTTAACTGTTAGTCTAGAGAGGAACAGCTCTCTAGACACTAGGAAAAAACCTTATAAAGAGAGTAAAAAATATAAACCCCATAGTTGGCCTAAAAGCAGCCACCAATTAAGAAAGCGTTCAAGCTCAACATCACCCACCCAACAAATCCCAAACACGCAACTGAACTCCTTTCACCACATTGGACCAATCTATCACTCTATAGAAGAAATAATGTTAATATAAGTAACATGAAAAACATTCTCCTCCGCATAAACCTATGTCAGACCAAAATACTTCGCTGACAGTTAACAGCCCAATATCTAAAACCAACTGATAAACCATTATTATCCGCACTGTCAACCCAACATAGGTATGCCCACAAGGAAAGGTTAAAAAAAGTAAAAGGAACTCGGCAAACACTACCCCGCCTGTTTACCAAAAACATCACCTCTAGCATTACCAGTATTAGAGGCACCGCCTGCCCAGTGACATATGTTCAACGGCCGCGGTACCCTAACCGTGCAAAGGTAGCATAATCACTTGTTCCTTAAATGGGGACTTGTATGAATGGCTCCACGAGGGTTAAGCTGTCTCTTACTTTTAACCAGTGAAATTGACCTGCCCGTGAAGAGACGGGCATGACCTAACAAGACGAGAAGACCCTATGGAGCTTTAGTCTATCAATGCAAACAACACCCAATAAACCAACAGGCCCTAAACCACCAAACCTGCATCGAAGACTTCGGTTGGGGCGACCTCGGAGCATAACCCAACCTCCGAACAGTATATGCTAAGACCACACCAGTCAAAGCGAACTTACACATGCAATTGACCCAATAATTTGATCAACGGAACAAGTTACCCTAGGGATAACAGCGCAATCCTATTCTAGAGTCCATATCAACAATAGGGTTTACGACCTCGATGTTGGATCAGGACACCCCGATGGTGCAGCCGCTATCAAAGGTTCGTTTGTTCAACGATTAAAGTCCTACGTGATCTGAGTTCAGACCGGAGTAATCCAGGTCGGTTTCTATCTGTTCCGCATTTCTCCCTGTACGAAAGGACAAGAGAAATAGGGCCCACTTCACAAAGCGCCCTCTCCCCTCAGATGATATTATCTCAATCTACAACACACCTAAACCCGCTCAAGAGCAGAGCTTGTTAAGATGGCAGAGCCCGGCAATTGCATAAAACTTAAGACTTTATAATCAGAGGTTCAACCCCTCTTCTTAACAACATGCCCACAACCAACCTCCTACTCCTCATCCTACCCACCTTAATTGCCATAGCATTCCTAATGTTAACCGAACGGAAAATCCTAGGCTACACACAATTACGTAAAGGCCCTAATATCGTAGGCCCCTATGGCCTACTACAACCTTTCGCCGATGCAATAAAACTCTTCACCAAAGAACCCCTAAAACCATCCACATCAACCGCCACCCTTTATACCATCGCCCCAACTTTAGCCCTCACCATTGCCCTCCTACTATGGACTCCTCTTCCCATACCCAACCCTCTAATTAACCTCAACTTGGGCCTCCTGTTCATCCTAGCCACATCCAGCCTAACCGTCTATTCTATCCTATGATCAGGATGAGCATCAAACTCCAACTACGCCCTAATCGGTGCACTACGAGCAGTAGCCCAAACAATTTCATACGAGGTTACCTTAGCCATTATTCTATTATCAGTCCTACTAATAAATGGCTCATTTAACCTTTCTACCCTTATTACAACACAAGAACACATCTGATTACTCTTACCAACATGACCCCTGGCCATAATATGATTTGTCTCCACACTAGCGGAAACTAACCGAACTCCCTTTGACCTCACCGAAGGAGAATCAGAACTAGTTTCAGGGTTCAATACCGAATATGCTGCAGGCCCATTCGCCCTATTTTTCATAGCCGAATACGTAAACATCATCTTAATAAACGCCTTAACCACCACAATTTTCTTAGGTTCCACATACGATAACCATCTCCCAGAACTTTACACAACATGTTTCACCATTAAAACCCTACTTTTGACCTCCCTATTTTTATGAATCCGAACAACATACCCCCGATTCCGCTACGACCAGCTCATGTACCTACTATGAAAAAACTTCCTACCACTCACCTTAGCACTACTCATATGATATATCTCCTTATCTGCTATAATTGCCAGCATTCCCCCTCAAACCTAAGAAATACGTCTGATGAAAGAGTTACTTTGATAGAGTAAATAATAGGGGTTTAAATCCCCTTATTTCTAGAACCATAGGAGTCGAACCCATCCCTGAGAATCCAAAACTCTCCGTGCCACCCGTCGCACCCTGTTCTAAGTAAGGTCAGCTAAATAAGCTATCGGGCCCATACCCCGAAAATGTTGGTTACACCCTTCCCATACTAATTAACCCCCTAGCCCAACCCATCATCTACTCCACCATTTTCGCAGGCACACTTATTGCTGCATCGAGCTCCCACTGATTCCTCACCTGGGTGGGTCTAGAAATAAATATACTAGCCTTTATCCCAGTCTTAACTAAAAAAATAAACCCTCGCTCCACAGAAGCCGCTATCAAATATTTCCTCGTACAAGCAACCGCATCCATAATCCTCATGATAGCCATTCTCTCTAATAATTTACTTTCCGGGCAGTGGACCATAACCAACATTACCAACCAATACCCGTCACTAATAATCTTAACAGCCTTGGCTATAAAACTAGGAATAGCCCCCTTCCACTTCTGAGTCCCAGAGGTCACCCAAGGAACTACCCTTACATCCGGCCTACTCCTCCTAACATGACAAAAACTAGCCCCCATCTCAATTATGTACCAAATCTTCCCAGCAATAAACGTAAACATTCTCCTCACCTTTTCAATTTTATCTATCATAGTAGGCAGCTGAGGTGGACTGAACCAAACCCAACTACGCAAAATTTTAGCATACTCCTCAATCACCCATATAGGCTGAATGATGGCCGTACTTCCATACAACCCAAACATTACCATTTTCAACCTAACTATCTACATCGTATTAACAACCACTGCATTCCTAGCACTCAACCTAAATTCCAGCACTACAACCCTACTACTATCCCGCTCCTGAAACAAATTAACCTGACTACTACCCCTAATTCCATCTACCCTACTATCACTAGGGGGCCTGCCCCCACTAACCGGCTTCCTGCCCAAATGACTTGTCATTGAAGAACTCGCAAAAAACGGTAATCTCATTGTTCCAACTATCATAGCCACCATCACCCTTATCAACCTATACTTCTACATACGCTTAATTTACTCCACCTCAATCACACTATTTCCCACATCCAACAACGTAAAAATAAAGTGGCAATTTGAAAACATAAAACCCACATTTCTCCTCCCCACATTTACCATCCTCGCCACCCTTCTCCTACCAATCACCCCACTCACATTCCCTGCCCCATAGAAATTTAGGTTAAATACAGACCAAGAGCCTTCAAAGCCCTCAGTAAGTTAACAAAACTTAATTTCTGCAACACACCCAAGGACTGCAAAACCTCACTTTGCATCAACCGAACGCAAATCAGTCACTTTAATTAAGCTAAGCCCTTACTAGACCGATGGGACTTGAACCCATAAAAATTTAGTTAACAGCTAAACACCCTAAACAACCTGGCTTCAATCTACTTCTCCCGCCGCGGGAAAAAAAAGGCGGGAGAAGCCCCGGCAGAGTTGAAGCTGCTTCTTTGAACTTGCAATTCAATGTGAAAATCACTTCAGAGCTGGCAAAAAGAGGCTCCACCTCTGTTCTTAGATTTACAGTCTAATGCTTTACTCAGCCATTTTACCCACCCCACTAATGTTCACCAACCGCTGGTTATTCTCCACAAACCATAAAGATATTGGAACACTATACCTGTTATTCGGCGCATGAGCCGGAGTCCTGGGCACGGCCCTAAGCCTCCTTATCCGAGCCGAACTGGGTCAACCCGGCAATCTTCTGGGCAATGACCACATCTATAACGTCATCGTAACAGCCCACGCATTCGTCATAATCTTTTTCATAGTTATACCTATCATAATTGGAGGCTTTGGCAATTGACTAGTCCCTTTAATAATCGGCGCCCCCGACATGGCATTCCCCCGTATAAATAACATAAGCTTCTGACTCCTTCCTCCCTCCTTCCTGTTATTGCTTGCATCTGCCATAGTAGAAGCCGGCGCCGGAACGGGATGAACGGTCTACCCCCCGCTAGCAGGAAATTATTCCCACCCAGGAGCCTCTGTTGACCTAACCATTTTTTCTCTACACTTGGCCGGAGTATCGTCCATCCTAGGAGCTATCAACTTCATTACCACAATCATCAACATAAAACCCCCAGCTATATCTCAATATCAAACACCCCTCTTTGTCTGATCCGTCCTAATCACAGCAGTCCTACTCCTTCTCTCCCTACCAGTCTTAGCCGCCGGCATTACCATGCTACTAACGGACCGCAATCTCAACACCACTTTCTTTGACCCAGCTGGAGGAGGAGACCCTATTCTATACCAACACCTATTCTGATTCTTCGGCCACCCCGAAGTTTATATTCTAATCCTACCAGGCTTTGGAATAATTTCACACATCGTAACACACTACTCAGGAAAAAAAGAGCCGTTCGGATATATAGGCATAGTCTGAGCCATAATATCAATTGGCTTCCTAGGTTTCATTGTCTGAGCCCACCATATATTCACGGTAGGCATAGACGTAGACACACGAGCCTATTTTACTTCCGCTACCATAATTATTGCCATCCCCACCGGTGTTAAAGTATTTAGCTGGCTCGCCACACTCCACGGAAGTGACACCAAATGGTCCGCCGCAGTGCTCTGAGCCCTAGGCTTCATTTTCCTCTTTACAGTAGGAGGCCTAACCGGCATCGTACTAGCAAACTCATCACTGGATATTGTACTCCATGACACATACTATGTCGTGGCCCATTTCCACTACGTCCTATCCATAGGAGCCGTATTCGCTATTATAGGAGGTTTCGTCCACTGATTCCCCCTATTCTCGGGGTACACCCTAAATGAAACCTACGCTAAAATTCACTTTGCCATTATATTTGTAGGAGTAAATTTAACCTTCTTCCCGCAACACTTCCTCGGCCTATCCGGAATGCCACGACGTTACTCTGATTACCCTGATGCGTATACTACCTGAAACATCCTATCCTCCGTAGGCTCATTTATCTCCCTAACAGCAGTAATACTAATAATCTTCATAATCTGAGAGGCTTTCGCTTCTAAGCGAAAAATCCTAATAATCGAACAACCCTCCACTAGCCTAGAGTGGTTGTACGGATGCCCGCCACCTTATCACACATTTGAAGAACCCGTCTATATAAAACCTAGACAAAAAAGGAAGGAATCGAACCCCCTAAAACTGGTTTCAAGCCAGCCCCATAACCTCTATGACTTTTTCAAAAAGATATTAGAAAAGCTATTTCATAACTTTGTCAAAGTTAAATCACAGGTTCAAGCCCCGTATATCTTAATGGCACATGCAACTCAAGTAGGCCTACAAGACGCTACATCCCCTATCATAGAAGAACTTATCTCTTTCCACGACCACGCCCTCATAATCATCTTCCTTATCAGTTTCCTAGTCCTATATGCCCTCTTCCTAACACTCACAACAAAACTAACCAACACTAATATTACAGACGCCCAAGAAATAGAGACCGTCTGAACAATCCTACCTGCCATTATTCTAGTACTAATCGCCCTCCCATCCCTACGTATCCTCTATCTAACAGACGAAATCAACGACCCCTCCTTTACTATCAAAGCAATCGGCCATCAATGATACTGAGCCTACGAGTATACAGACTACGGCGGACTCATTTTTAATTCCTATATACTCCCACCACTGTTTCTAGAGCCAGGGGACCTCCGACTTCTTGAAGTCGACAATCGAGTAGTTCTCCCAATTGAAGCCCCTGTCCGTATGATAATTACATCACAAGACGTCCTACACTCATGAACTGTCCCCTCCCTAGGCCTAAAAACAGATGCCATCCCCGGACGCCTAAATCAAGCTACATTTACCGCCACACGCCCAGGGGTGTATTACGGCCAATGCTCAGAAATCTGTGGAGCTAACCACAGCTTCATACCAATCGTTCTAGAACTAATCCCCTTAAAAATCTTCGAAATAGGGCCTGTATTTGCTCTATAACCAACCCTCCGCACCTCCCACAAATCTCACTGTAGAGCTAGATTAGCATTAACCTTTTAAGTTAAAGACTAAGAGAACTGCCCCTCTTTACAGTGAAATGCCCCAATTAAACACCACCGTGTGACCTACTATCATCATATCAATGCTCCTCGCACTATTCCTCCTCATACAACTAAAAACACTAAACACACACTACCACCCTCCCGCTTCCCCAAAACTTATAAACATTAAACCCCATAACAACTCCTGAGAACACAAATGAACGAAAATCTATTCGCCTCATTCGCTACCCCTACAATCCTAGGCCTGCCTGCTGCAGTACCAATTATTCTATTTCCCTCCCTATTAATTCCCACCTCCAAATACCTCATCAACAACCGACTAATTACTACCCAGCAGTGACTAATTCAACTGACCTTAAAACAAATAATAGCAGTACATAATGCCAAAGGACGAACCTGATCTCTCATATTAATCTCCCTAATTACTTTTATTGCCACAACCAACCTTCTTGGTCTCCTACCCCACTCATTCACACCAACCACCCAACTATCCATAAACCTAGCCATGGCAATTCCCCTGTGAGCGGGCACAGTGACTACGGGCTTTCGTCTTAAAGCCAAAAATACCCTTGCTCACCTCCTACCCCAAGGCACACCTACACCCCTCATTCCCATATTAATTATTATTGAAACCATCAGCCTATTTATTCAACCCGTGGCCCTAGCCGTACGACTAACTGCAAACATTACAGCAGGTCACCTACTAATACACTTGATCGGAGCAGCCACATTAGCCCTATCAACTATCAATCTACTCACAACCCCTGTCACCTTCACAATCCTAGCCCTACTAACAATCCTTGAAATCGCCGTCGCCCTAATTCAAGCGTATGTCTTCACACTCCTGGTAAGCCTCTATCTGCACGACAACACATAATGACCCACCAATCACATGCCTACCACATAGTAAAACCCAGCCCCTGACCTCTGACAGGAGCTCTCTCAGCCCTCCTACTAACGTCTGGCTTAGCTATATGATTCCACTTCCACACTACTACCCTACTAATACTAAGCATACTAACCAACGCACTGACCATATTCCAATGGTGGCGCGACGTAGTGCGAGAAAGCACATATCAAGGCCACCACACAATACCAGTCCAAAAGGGACTTCGCTATGGAATAATTTTATTTATCACTTCAGAAATTTTCTTCTTTGCTGGATTCTTTTGAGCATTTTACCATTCCAGCCTAGCTCCCACCCCCCAACTAGGAGGGCACTGACCCCCAACAGGCATCACTCCACTTAACCCTCTAGAAGTCCCACTTCTAAACACCTCCGTACTGCTTGCATCAGGGGTTTCAATCACCTGAGCCCACCACAGCCTAATAGAAAACAATCGAAATCAAATAATCCAGGCGCTATTTATCACAATCCTACTAGGCATCTACTTCACCCTCCTACAGATTTCAGAATATTTTGAAGCCCCCTTTACCATCTCAGACGGCATTTATGGCTCTACATTTTTTGTAGCCACAGGCTTCCATGGACTCCACGTCATTATCGGATCAACATTCCTCACCATCTGCCTTATCCGACAACTACTATTCCACTTCACATCTAAACACCACTTCGGCTTCGAAGCCGCCGCTTGATATTGACATTTCGTAGATGTGGTCTGACTATTCTTATATGTCTCCATCTACTGATGAGGGTCTTACTCTTTTAGTATAAGCAGTACTGTTAACTTCCAATTAACCAGCTTCGATGATACTCGAAAAAGAGTAGTGAACCTGGCATTAGCCCTAACAATTAATACACTCCTGGCTTTGTTACTAATAACCATCACATTCTGATTACCACAACTCAACACCTACATAGAAAAAGCCAACCCCTATGAATGTGGATTTGACCCACTATCTCCCGCCCGCATCCCATTCTCCATAAAATTTTTTCTAGTCGCAATCACTTTCTTACTATTTGACCTAGAAATCGCCCTACTACTGCCCCTACCATGAGCCCTCCAAACGACAAGCCCGTCGCTAACAATCATGTCATCACTCACATTAATCACCATTTTGATCCTAAGTTTAGCTTACGAATGATCACAAAAAGGACTAGACTGGGTCGAATTGGTAAGTAGTTTAAACTAAAACAAATGATTTCGACTCATTAAATTATGGCAACCATACTTATCAAATGCCTCTTATCTACATAAATATTATGCTGGCATTCACCATCTCACTCCTAGGTATACTAGTCTACCGCTCACACCTAATATCCTCTCTACTATGCCTAGAAGGAATGATACTGTCACTATTTATCATAAACACCCTTATAGCCTCAAACACACACTCCCTCTTAATCAACATTATACCTATCATCCTACTAGTCTTTGCTGCCTGCGAAGCGGCAGTAGGCCTAGCCCTGCTGGTCTCAATCTCCAACACGTACGGCCTAGACCATATCCACAACCTAAACCTACTCCAATGCTAAAGCTAATCATTCCCACCACCATACTATTACCTCTAACATGACTATCCAAAAAACACATAATCTGAATCAACACGACCACCCATAGTCTAATTATTAGCCCCATTCCACTATTATTCTTTAGCCAAGCCAACAACAACCTATTCACCTACTCTCTGTCCTTTTCTTCCGACCCCCTAACCACGCCTCTCCTAATATTGACAACCTGGCTACTCCCTCTAATAATTATAGCAAGTCAGCACCACCTATCCAACGAACCCCTTCTACGAAAAAAACTCTACCTGTCCATACTAATTACCCTCCAAATTTCACTAATCATAACATTCACCGCTACCGAACTAATAATATTCTATATCCTCTTTGAAACTACGCTCATTCCCACTCTAATTATCATTACCCGATGAGGCAATCAACCAGAACGCCTAAACGCAGGCTCATACTTCCTGTTCTACACCTTAGTAGGCTCCCTTCCTCTACTCATTGCACTCATCCACACCCACAACACCCTAGGCTCACTAAACATTATATTACTAACCCTTTCTTCCCAAAGCTTAACAGATTCTTGATCCAATAACCTCATATGACTAGCATATATAATAGCCTTCATAGTAAAAATACCCCTTTACGGACTCCACTTGTGACTTCCTAAAGCCCACGTTGAAGCCCCTATCGCTGGCTCAATAGTGCTCGCCGCAGTACTCCTAAAATTAGGCGGCTACGGCATAATACGACTCACCCTCATTCTTAGCCCCCTGACAAAACACATGGCCTACCCCTTCCTAATACTATCTCTATGAGGTATAATCATAACAAGCTCCATCTGCCTACGACAAACAGACCTAAAATCCCTCATCGCATACTCCTCCGTAAGCCACATAGCCCTCGTAATCGCAGCTATCCTCATCCAAACCCCCTGAAGCTTTACAGGTGCAACTGTTCTCATAATCGCCCACGGACTAACTTCCTCCCTACTATTCTGCCTTGCAAACTCAAATTATGAACGAACTCACAGCCGCATCATAATTCTATCTCGAGGACTTCAAACCCTACTCCCACTGATAGCCTTCTGATGGCTCGCAGCAAGCCTCGCTAATCTCGCCCTACCCCCCACCATTAACCTCCTAGGGGAACTCTCCGTGCTAATAGCTTCTTTCTCCTGAGCAAACACCACCATTATGCTCACCGGACTTAACATATTAGTTACAGCCCTATATTCTCTTTATATATTCACCATAACACAACGAGGCACACTTACACACCACATTAAAAACATAAAACCCTCACTCACACGAGAAAATATGCTAATATTCATACACCTCTCCCCCCTTCTCCTTCTATCCCTCAACCCTAACATCATTACCGGTTTTACTCCCTGTAAACATAGTTTAATCAAAACATTAGATTGTGAATCTAACAATAGAAGCTCAAAACCTCTTGCTTACCGGGAAAGCCCACAAGAACTGCTAACTCACTACCCCATGTATAACAACATGGCTTTCTCAACTTTTAAAGGATAATAGCTATCCATTGGTCTTAGGACCCAAAAATTTTGGTGCAACTCCAAATAAAAGTAAGAGTCATGTATACCACTATAACCATTCTAACCCTAACCTCCCTAATTCCTCCTATTACCGCCACCCTTGTCAACCCCAACGAAAAGACCTCATACCCACACTACGTAAAAACAATCATTGCCACCACCTTCATAATTAGCCTACTCCCCACAACAGCATTTATATGCACAGACCAAGAAGCCATTATCTCAAACTGGCATTGAACTGCAACCCAAACACTAGAGCTCTCCCTAAGCTTCAAGCTAGACTATTTCTCCATAATATTTATTCCCATCGCATTATTCGTTACCTGATCTATCATAGAATTCTCACTATGATATATACACTCGGACCCAAACATCAACCAGTTTTTCAAATATCTACTCATCTTCCTCATTACAATACTAATTCTAGTTACCGCTAACAACCTGTTTCAACTTTTCATCGGCTGAGAAGGCGTGGGGATCATGTCCTTTCTTCTCATCGGCTGATGACATGCTCGAGAAGAAGCCAACACCGCAGCCATCCAAGCAATCCTATATAACCGCATCGGCGATATCGGCTTCATTCTAGCCTTAGCATGATTTCTCCTCCATACCAACTCATGAGAACCACAACAAATACTCCCCCTAAACACCAACTCTAATTTCCTCCCACTAGCAGGCCTTCTTCTAGCAGCAGCAGGAAAATCAGCCCAACTTGGACTCCACCCCTGACTTCCCTCAGCTATGGAAGGCCCAACCCCTGTCTCAGCCCTACTCCATTCAAGTACCATAGTCGTAGCCGGAGTTTTCCTACTTATCCGCTTCCACCCACTAACAGAAAATAACCAGCCAATCCAAACCCTCACATTATGTCTAGGCGCCATCACCACCCTCTTCACAGCAATCTGTGCTCTAACACAAAACGATATCAAAAAAATCGTCGCATTCTCTACCTCTAGCCAACTAGGCCTGATAATCGTCACAATTGGCATCAACCAACCATACCTAGCATTCCTACATATCTGCACTCACGCCTTCTTCAAAGCCATACTATTTATATGTTCCGGATCCATTATCCATAATCTCAACAATGAGCAAGATATTCGAAAAATAGGAGGACTACTTAAAACACTGCCCTTCACCTCAACTTCCTTAACTATCGGCAGCCTCGCACTCACAGGAATGCCCTTCCTCACAGGCTTCTACTCCAAAGACCTTATTATCGAAACCGCAAATATATCATATACCAACGCCTGAGCCCTATCTATAACTCTCATCGCCACCTCCTTAACAAGCGCCTACAGCACCCGAATAATTCTCCTCACCCTGACAAATCAACCCCGCTTCCCAGCCCTAACCAACATCAACGAGAACAACCCCACCCTACTAAACCCCATCAAACGGCTAGCAATCGGAAGCCTCCTTGCAGGCTTTCTCATCATCAACAGCATTCCCCCTACTTCCCCCGCCCAAACAACAATCCCGCTCTACCTGAAACTGACAGCCTTGAGCATCACCCTCCTAGGCTTCCTAGCGGCCTTTGACCTTTATCTCTTAACCAACAAACTTAAGACAAAAAACCCATCACATATATTTCGTTTCTCCAACATACTAGGATTCTACCCCAACACCGTCCACCGTACTATCCCCCATGCAAGCCTTCTCATAAGCCAAAACCTAGCATCACTTCTACTAGACCTTGCCTGACTAGAGAAATCAATACCTAAAGCCATCTCACACCACCAAATCTCTGCCTCCATCACTATCTCTTCTCAAAAAGGCATGATCAAACTCTACTCCCTCTCCCTTCTAATCCCACTTTTCCTAGCTCTACTTCTAATTATATAACCTATTACCCCGGGCAATCTCAATTACAATATATACACCAACAAGCAACGTCCACCCAGTAACCACTACCAACCACCGTCCATAATCGTACAAAGCACCCGCACCAATAGAGTCTTCCCGAATCAAACCTGACCCCTCCCCCTCATAAATTACCCAACTCCCCATGTTATTAAAATTCAACACTACTACCAACCCATCATACTCCTTCGCTCATAAAACTAACCCAACCTCCATTATCAACCCCACTAAAACACCCGCTAAAACTTCAACCCCCGACCCCCATGCCTCAGGATATTCCTCAATAGCCATCGCCGTAGTGTATCCAAAAACAACCATCATTCCCCCAAGATAAATTAAAAAAACTATTAAACCCAAATACCCCCCTCCACAATTCAAAATAATAGCACACCCCACCACGCCACTAACAACCAACACCAAGCCCCCATAAATAGGAGAAGGCTTAGACGAAAACCCCACAAACCCCATTACCAAAATTACACTTAATAAGAACAAAATATATGTCATCATTCTCGCATGGACTACAACCACGACTAATGATACGAAAAACCATCGTTGTATTTCAACTACAAGAACAACAATGACCCCTCTACGCAAGACCAATCCCCTAATAAAACTAATCAACCACTCACTTATTGACCTTCCAGCCCCATCCAACATTTCCATGTGGTGAAACTTTGGCTCCCTCCTAGGCACCTGCCTAATCCTCCAAATCATTACAGGGCTATTTCTGGCCATACACTACGCACCAGACGCCTCCACAGCCTTCTCATCAGTAGCCCACATCACCCGAGACGTGAACTATGGTTGAATTATTCGCCACCTTCACGCCAACGGTGCCTCAATGTTTTTCATCTGCCTATTTCTACACATCGGCCGAGGCCTATACTACGGCTCATTCCTCCACCTAGAGACCTGAAACATTGGTATCATCCTCCTATTCGCAACCATAGCAACAGCCTTCATAGGCTATGTCCTTCCATGAGGCCAAATATCCTTCTGAGGCGCCACAGTAATCACAAACCTACTATCCGCCGTCCCATACATCGGAACAGACCTAGTCCAATGAGTCTGAGGCGGCTATTCAGTAGACAACGCCACACTCACACGTTTCTTCACCTTTCACTTTATCCTACCCTTCATCATCACAACCCTAGTGACCCTACACCTACTATTCTTACACGAAACAGGATCAAACAACCCCTTAGGCATCTCCTCTCAACCAGACAAAATCACTTTTCACCCCTACTACACAATCAAGGACATCCTAGGACTATTTCTTCTCCTCCTCATCCTAATAAGCCTAGTACTATTCGCACCCGACCTCCTAGGCGACCCAGACAATTATATCCAAGCTAACCCCCTAAACACCCCTCCCCACATCAAACCCGAATGATATTTTTTATTCGCATACGCAATCCTACGATCGGTCCCTAATAAATTAGGAGGTGTACTAGCCCTCTTATTATCAATTCTCATCCTGGTAGCAATTCCTACACTCCACATAGCTAAGCAACAAAGTATAATATTTCGCCCACTAAGCCAACTCACGTACTGACTCCTAGTAACAGACTTACTGACTCTCACATGAATCGGAGGGCAGCCAGTGAGCTATCCATTCATCACTATCGGACAAGTAGCATCCGTACTATACTTCACCACAATCCTAATCCTCATACCAATCGCCTCTTTAATCGAAAACAAAATACTCAAATGAACCTGCCCTTGTAGTATAAACCAATACACCGGTCTTGTAAGCCGGAAATGAAACTTTTCCTTCCAAGGACAACTCAGAGAAAAAGTACTTAACTTCACCTTCAGCACCCAAAGCTAAAATTCTAACTTAAACTATTCTCTGTATTCTCATGTGGAAGTAATTTTGGGTACAACCCCAGTATCGATCTATCCCCTATAATTTTATGTACTTCGTACATTACTGCTAGCCCCCATGGATATTGTACAGTACTCTAATCACTTAACTAACTGTAGTACATAAACTTATAATCGTACATATCAGGTAACCCAACACACTTACAAGCAAGCACCAAAATACCTTAATCAATTGTAAAACATCCACTCCACTTCCACTACAATCCTCCCCAACATGCTTACCAACCGATAAAGATCATCCATCCCGGACATAGCACATTCGTTCATTTACTGTACATACAAACCTTCTCCACAATCAACTCACATTCCATACGAGTAATCTATTTCAGATAGGGGTCCCTTGCCCAGCATCCTCCGTGAAATCAACATCCCGCACAAGAGTACTAACTCCCCTCGCTCCGGGCCTACAACACCTGGGGGTAGCTATAGTGAGCTGTATCCGGCATCTGGTTCCTACCTCTCGGCCATATAATCTAAAATCGCCCATACGTTCCCCTTAAATAAGACATCACGATGGATCACGGGTCTATCACCCTATTAACCAGTCACGGGAGCTTTCCATGCATTTGGTATTTTTTATAAGGGGGTGTGCACGCGATAGCATTGCGAGACGCTGGAGCCGGAGCACCTTATGTCGCAGTATCTGTCTTTGATACCTAACCCATCCCATTATTAATCGCACCTACGTTCAATATCCCAGTCGAGCATAACCCTACTAAAGGTGTTAATTAATTCATGCTTGTAGGACATAACAACAACCAATACACCACAACAGAGTGGAAAATCCACTCCACAAACCCCCCCCTTCCCCCCACATCTTTGCCAAACCCCAAAAACAAAGAACTCCGCCCAACTATCCCGCTAAAATCCAAATTCATCTTTTGGCGGTATACGCCTTTAACAGCCACCCCCTCAACTAGCATACATTACACTTTTAACAGCCACCCCCTCAACTAGCATACATTCTTTTTCCCCCCCACTCATCCACTACTAATCTCCTACCTTGAGCCAACCTAACCCCAAAGAGTCCCC